GACACGAAATGCACGCCGTGGTGGAAAAATATGGGTGCGTCTATTTCCAGACAAACCAGTTACAGTAAGACCTGCTGAAACACGTATGGGTTCGGGGAAAGGTTCCCCTGAATATTGGGTAACTGTTGTTAAACCTGGGCGAATATTATATGAAATGGGTGGAGTAAGTGAAAATATCGCTAGAAGGGCTATTTTAATAGCAGCATCCAAAATGCCTATACGAACTCAATTTATTATTTCGGTCTAAAAACATTGAACCAACAGAAATGAGTTTTAGGAATGAAACAAAATTGCGAGTTTCTTTTTTTTTGACAAACAATATTTCTTTTATTTTCTTCATCTTGTGAATAGACCAAAAAATTGATATGATTCAACCCCAGACCCATTTGAATGTAGCGGATAACAGCGGGGCTCGAGAATTGATGTGTATTCGAATCATAGGAGCTAGTAATCGTAGATATGCCCATATTGGCGACATTATTGTTGCTGTGATCAAAGAAGCAGTACCAAATATGCCCCTAGAAAAATCCGAAGTAGTCAGAGCTGTAATTGTTCGTACCTGTAAAGAACTTAAACGTGATAGCGGTATGATAATACGATATGACGACAATGCTGCAGTTGTAATCGATCAAGAAGGAAATCCAAAGGGAACTCGAATTTTTGGTGCAATTCCCCGGGAATTAAGACAATTAAATTTTACTAAAATAGTTTCATTAGCTCCTGAGGTATTATAAAATAAGATCGTGGCGTCTTTGATTTAATTGAGATTTAATTGACCGAAATCAATTAAGAACGAAATTAATTCGTAGTATTGTGTCTCACGTATACACCTTGAAAAATTCATATTTCGAAATCAATAAAAACAAAAAACATGTTGATTATATCCACACCAATCATCTTAGTTCATCATGGGTAGAGACACTATTGCTGAGATAATAACCTCCATACGAAATGCTGATATGGATAGGAAAAGAGTTGTTCGCATAGCATCCACTAATATTACCGAAAATATTGTTAAAATACTTTTCCGAGAAGGTTTTATCGAAAACGTACGAAAACATCGAGAAAAAAACAAATGCTTTTTGGTTTTAACCCTGAGACATAGAAGGAATAGGAAAAGACCCTATAGAAAAATTTTAAATTTAAAACGGATTAGTCGCCCGGGTTTACGAATCTATTTCAACTCTCAACGAATTCCTAGAATTTTAGGTGGGATGGGAATTATAATTCTTTCTACTTCTCGAGGTATAATGACAGACCGGGAGGCTCGTCTAGAAGGAATCGGTGGGGAAATTTTGTGTTATATATGGTAATCCTTTTAATATCCAAATTGAATCCGGAACCTATTCCTATTGGTAAAAAAGAGAAAGAGGATCGGTTAACTAATATCCTTTCTTCTCCATTAGTTGATACTTCAGGGGGACTTTACCTGGAATGAAAGAACAAAAATGGATTCATGAGGGTTTAATTATTGAATCACTCCCCAATGGCATGTTCCGGGTTCGGTTAGATAATGAAGATCTGATTCTAGGTTATGTTTCAGGAAAGATCCGACGTAGTTTTATACGGATACTGCCAGGAGATAAAGTAAAAATTGAAGTAAGCCGCTACGATTCAACCAGAGGACGTATAATTTATCGACTTAGAAACAAAGATTCGAAAGATTAGGTGGTTTTTTTCACTACAAGTCGGGCTGAAAAATTTTATGAAACTTGTTTTCTACCGAAAAGTAGACTCAAAATTCAGATAAGGAATAAAAAATATGAAAATAAGAGCTTCCGTTCGTAAAATTTGTGAAAAATGTCGACTAATCCGCAGGCGGGGTCGCATTAGAATAATTTGTTCCAACCCGAGACATAAACAAAGACAAGGATAATCCGACTTGCTAACGAACTCAATATACAGAATACAGATAAAGAATCTCTTTTGACCTGAAATGGATATATCCATATATAACTGACTCATAGTTATGAGATGATACAATATGGCAAAAGCTACACCGAGAACCGGTTCACGTAGGAATGTACGTATTGGTTCACGTAAGAATGCACGTAGAATCCCAAAGGGAGTTATTCATATTCAAGCAAGTTTCAATAACACCATTGTCACGGTTACAGATGTACGAGGTCGGGTAGTTTCCTGGTCCTCGGCTGGTACTTCTGGATTCAAGGGTACTAGAAGAGGGACACCCTTTGCCGCTCAAACTGCCGCATCAAATGCTATTCGTACGGTAGTTGATCAAGGTATGCAACGAGCAGAAGTCATGATAAAAGGTCCTGGTCTTGGAAGAGATGCAGCATTACGAGCTATTCGTCGAAGTGGTATACTATTAACTTTTATACGGGACGTAACCCCTATGCCACATAATGGCTGTAGACCTCCGAAAAAAAGACGTGTGTAGAAATAGAATAAATTTCAAGAGAAACAAGAGAAATAAATAATTCAATCAAATAAACTTAAAAAAAATATTACTATGGTTCGAGAGAAAGTAACAGTATCT